TCGCTTAACCATGCTTCATAATTGGAAAAACGAGCACCGTGGAAATACATGCCACTTAGCCAAAGAAAGATGATGGAGAGTTGGCCGAAATGGGCACTAAATACTTTTCGAGAGATCTCCTCCAAATCATTAGTATGGCTATCGAAATCGTGAGCATCAGCATGTAGGTTCCAGATCCAAGTGGTAGTATCAGGCCCTTTAGCTATTGTTCTTGAGAAATGACCGGGTCTGGCCCATTGCTCGAAAGAAGTTTTTATGGGATCCCTATCTACCAAAATTTTTACTTCTGGTTCCGGCGAACGAATAATCATTGAGTCCTCCTCTTTCCGGACAACACGTACAAAGAGACTCGCCAACAGTTAAGTAATTAGTGAACCTATGAGAGATGTTTATACTTAGTTCTTTCTCTACTATCTCCCATCTATCTATTTTCTTTAGTTATTCACTAGAACAATTATGATCTGTAAGTTGATCCGGGGCAAGTGTTCGGATCTATTATGACATAGCCACGAGGCGCTCAACGGACACTTTTTAATCTTATAAAACCTTTTCAGGTATTTGAATTGACGCAAAAACAATTTTTTTGTGCAACTCAGTATATTCATATCTCAATTATAAGTTCCTAAATAGAACTACTTTATGTCTTACATAGAACATTTTACTTATTACTTTACTCTATTATTAAAAATTTACTCTATTCCAAATCGCGCAAGCAGTCATTAGTCATTACTAAACTAAGAGACATTCCAGTATTGATATTTAGTCATTCGAAAGCCTCTTTTATTAGTTTTAATAGGAATAAAAAAAAATAGATTCTCTACTCTATCTGTGTATCGGTTATTCCTACGAAATACCGGACGAAATAGAAAAAAACGATCTTAGAAGGGATATAATGAAATTCTTTGATTGGTTCTTTCCAGAGAACCTTTTTATTTGACTGATGGGGACAACAAACAAAACTATTTTACAAAACAATTTTATTATAACAAATAGAATTTCTTATTTTATTATAAAGAGTAAATAGAAAAATTCTAAATAATACTAAAATAATACTAATCTAAATAATACTAAAATAATACTAAATAAAATAAGAAAAGTGCTCTTATTCGAAACGCCTTGTGATCTTCAACCAATTCTGTGCTTCAATATAATTACCTGGAGTAAGCGCTATAGCTTGTTTCCAATACTCAGCGGCTTGATCGAACCAAGCCTCTGCAATTTCAGAATCTCCCTGTCGAATGGCCTGTTCTCCCCGGTCGGAATAGGCAGTTAAATTCCTTCCCTTAGAACCGTACTTGAGAGTTTCCTACTCATACGGCTCAGCAGTCAATTCTTTCGGTGTCCCATTTTTTAATCTACCATAATATATAATTATATAATTGAATGAGATTTCTCATAGATCTATCTAATTTTTTTTTCTCGAGTTAACCAAAAGAGATTAATTGCATGAGTTTCAAACTTTAATTTTGATTAATAATTTAATCAGTTTTAGTTTTATCTTTTTTCCCACCTTCAGAAGAATAAAGCATAGGCATTTTCACTATCATTAGAATTTTCTAAAAGGTAACTATCTCGGTTTCATATATAAATTTCTATAGAATCTTTGAAAAAGACTTTCTTTCATAAGAAAGAAAAGACTTACTATCTTTGGGATCTGATTCTACACCGCTGCTCAATACCTTAGGGGATCGACTCTATTACATAAGTTGATTCCTAACTTTTATCTCATATCGTGACATAAGTAAGCAGTTCTTATTGTATCGGTCCAAAACCTCACTAATTGATCTTTACGGTGCTTATTCTTTCTATCAATTAGATCCTTTCTTTATCCATAGACTAAAGGATCTAGGCATACCTATTTCTTCATATTTGGACTTCTATGAAGTTTCTTTCTTTTTCTTTGCTACAGCTGATATAAATCGTTGTTTTGGACACGATAGATATGATATGTAGAAAGCCTATTTTCTAGTATTTATTAGCGGATTTGCTCTTTCTTTCCTTTTTTTCTTTCTATAGTGGAGATAGTCGCACGTAATGACAGATCACGGCCATATTATTTAAAGCTTGTGGTAAGAACGGGTTTCGTTCTAGTGCCCTAAAATAATATTCCAAAGCTTTCGTATGTTCTCCGTTCCTTGTGTGGATAAGACCTATGTTATAGAGTATATAACTTCTATCATAGGGATCAATTTCTAGTCGCATAGCTTCATAATAATTCTGTAAAGCTTCCGCATAATTTCCTTCGGATTGAGCCGACATCCGTTGCGGTCGTCTTCGATTCAAAGAATCTCCGTTCCAGAACCGTACGTGAGATTTTCATCTCATACGGCTCCTCCTTTTTTATGTGCATAATGAGAATAATACATGGAATCATCAAAAAAGATTGAAATAATTTCATTATGAACCGAACGGGGCTAGTGTTTTTACAAGAAATCTCTAACCAACCTTCCTGTAAAAGATCTTTTCTTAACATCAAGTATCTTGGTACTAGATAAAAATGATAACTCTAACAATTTCTTTGTTCTTAACACCCCTTAATTTCCGGGAATTAGTCACTTCAACAGTCTTCGATGGTTATACGGGTATCCAAAATACGAACGAGATGGATATTTGTTGTACCAACCATTCTTGTTAATCCCGATTCCGATAAAGAAAAGGTATAATTTATAACAAAGTTTTCGTATTGTTGATTCCTAGGCGTAGTGCTTCTTCCCCTATGCTGCCTATTGGTACTAGTGAAGTAGGGTTGACCTAACCCATAGGTCATAGGTGTAACCTTTCGCTCAATACTAGAATCTAAAATTGAAGCATCTGAGGCTGCATTAATCGGGGATACACGACAGAAGGAATTGTTTTATTTACAAACTTCACCTTCACAATAAGCGTAGATTTATTTCAATAATCTTTTTATTTCTCTCCCAAATAATGTATCTTTCTCCGAAGACTGAAATCGGTAAAGAAAAAAAACATCAAATCGCACCATCTCTGTAATAGGTGAATGCCTCTTTTTCTCCTGAAGTTGTCGGAATTATTCGTAATAAGATATTGGCTACAATTGAAAAGGTCTTATCAATAAAATTTCCATTTATCCGAGATCTGGGCATAGGTAGCAGTCCATTCTATAATTTTTTTTACTTACCTCTTGTGGGAAAATGATCCCACAAACAAAGAAATTGTACAGTACGAAATAACATAAAAATAAAAAAAAAATAGATCAATTGATTCGTTCTAATTCATTGATTTAATTTGGTATAAATATTGTAAGTAAAAAGAATAACTATTGGAAAAAGATGGGAGCGCCGTCTTCGCAAGAATGAAATGAATAGATATATATCTTTTTTTAACAGTTTTTCACAAAAAAAAAATCATTTTTATCCCCCCCCCTTGAAGGAAGGGTTTTTCTTTGATGAAAAGTTTTCTATATTTTTTTATAGTTAGAATTGACTGTACGTACCTATCAAAAAATCTAATATGAATGACTCACTATTCACTCGATTTCTGGGCCATAATCATTATGTAGGAGAGATGGCCGAGTGGTTCAAGGCGTAGCATTGGAACTGCTATGTAGGCTTTTGTTTACCGAGGGTTCGAATCCCTCTCTTTCCGTACCTTTCACCTAATTCACCAATCTTATTAACAGCAATGTATCAAAGCAAATAACAATGGATACCATTATTCCAACGGTTAAGTTAGACCTTTCTTTTATTTTGATATAGATTCTTTATTCCTATGTTCCGCAGTACAGAAAATAAAATACTGGAAAGAGTAGACAACAGGGAATGAGAATCTCCCTACCGATCCGTGATCCATGAATGGGAGAAAAATCCCCGTATCAAACTCCTTACTTTGGTGGGGATTTTTGCTTAGGCGAAAAGGGAAAAATTGTCCGAACCCTTGTTTTATTGTTTTATTTTAATTAGGTTTAAGTCTGACGAGAATAATATTCTACAACCAGCAATTCATTTATTTTCAAACCGACCCATTGACTATCTATTATTTGATTGACTAATCCTTTATATTGGAATGGTTGAAGGGTCAAATGTTTTGGCAATTCCTCGCGGGGGGGTGAATCAAGATAATTTTGAATCAGAGCTCTAGATTTTTGTTCATCCCTCGCTGTAATAATATCGTGGGGTTTGCAGCGATAACTTGGTATATCTACTATACGACCATTAACTAAAATATGTCTATGGTTAACTAATTGGCGGGCTTGGGGAATAGTTGAAGCCATACCCAATCGAAAAAGGATGTTATCCAAACGCATTTCAAGTAATTGTAGTAAAACCTGACCTGTTGACCCTTTGGCTTTTCCGGCAATACGAACGTATTTAAGTAATTGTCGTTCTGTAAGACCATAATGAAAACGCAATTTTTGTTTTTCTTCTAAACGAATACGATATTGAGATTTTTTACTGGAACGTGATTGGTTTCTAAGATCGCTTCCGGCTTTAGGCCTTTTACTAGTTAGTCCCGGTAAAGCCCCCAGACGGCGTATTTTTTTGAAACGAGGCCCTCTGTAACGCGACATAAAGACTCCTTATTTTATTGAAATTTCATAAATTAAAACTAAACTAAATGATAATAAATAAAGCGAAATCTACTAAAGTATTGTACCACAAAGAATAATTAGATGAATTGTATAAATATCCGGACCTTATTGTATTTGTATATGTCTAAAAAAAAACTAAAGATTCTTTTCTTGATTTGTTATACCGAGATCGAGCTCCTCTAATTTCTAATTGTAGGTTCCTACGACACGGTAGATCGGTGACTCTTGGAAAAAAAGGGGAAAGAAGCCTTTTCAATATTCTTTGATTTCACATTATCAATTATGTTATGTAAAAAATCAAACAAATAAAGAAAAGCCTGCTATCGGAATCGAACCGATGACCATCGCATTACAAATGCGATGCTCTAACCTCTGAGCTAAGCGGGCTCACATAACAAAAATTGTACACATATAGGAATTTAGTAAACTACTGGGATCTTAATTATTAACT